AAGTCGACGGATTTTCCTATTACTATAAATTTCATTGTTGCCGGTATTGATATGTAGCATGTAGAATGGGACTCTATCTTTATTCTCGTCCGATTAATAAGTTCTTTAAAAGATCTATCGGACTATGGAGTGAATGAGTTGATGAATATTCGATTTTTCTTCAACGTGAAATAAATTCACACCGATTTTTCCATTTTTTCATTTTCATATTAAAAAAAAAGATTCAGGCCAACATTAATCATTTGATATTGATATAGTATTCAATAGATGCGTTTATCCTTCATCCTTTCTAAAGTTTCCATGGAAAGATTCCTCTACCGGCGCAGTCAACTCCATTTGTTAGAACAGCTTCCATTGAGTCTCTGCACCTATCCTTTGTTTTGAGAAAACAGGATTTGGCTCAGGATTGCCCATTTTTATTAATTCCGGGGTTTCTCTGAATTTGAAAGTTATCACTTAGTAAGTTTCCATACCAAGGCTCAATCCAATTAAGTCCGTAGCGTCTACCGATTTCGCCATATCCCCCTTCTTTTTGTCTTTTGTTTTGAGATTCAGATTTTATTATAATATTATTTATTAAATTATTATTCCTTTTTTCTTTCATTTATACTGGAACCTTTGGAACCTTTGAATTTATTAGATAGCGATTACTATCTCGAAAAAGTCTTTTTTTCTTTCCTATAGGAAACCCATATTTGATTCAATCAAATTGGATTTTATCATTTCTGTATCGGCAATTCAATATAAATTGATATATATCCTTTATATATCTTTCTATTCATGCCCTTTTTCCCATGCAATTGGATACTTAAAAGGTCGATTCTTTTTTTTTATTAACTTCCCCTTTGACGAATGAAAGCCTGAGGAATGTTTGATTAGTTATAATTAATCAACCAAATTAGGAAGAAATCTAGAGAAATATTGTAGGATATAAAATATAGAAGTGTAACAAAAAGAATTTCAAATATTATGTGAATTCAAAATAAAAAAAGTTTGACTATCTAAAAATATTTAAGATTGACTGTCGAATATTATTCTATTCTAATTTAGAATTGTGATAAAGAAATCTAAATTTTATATCGCTATAGAAATCGTTCTGTTCTATAATATCCAATATTTATTGGTAATTATGGATTCTATTCTTTTCTATATTTCTAGAGACACTATACTTATAGTAATAGTGAAACTTATAGTAATAGTGTCTTGAATTCCTATGCTATGCATAGAAAATTTCTATTACTATAATCCGGGCCCGCTTAGCTCAGAGGTTAGAGCATCGCATTTGTAATGCGATGGTCATCGGTTCGATTCCGATAGCCGGCTTTTTCTATTTTTTCATTCCATTTTTGAAAAATTGAGAATCTTTCTTTCAAATCAAAGAATATTGAAAAGTTTCTTCCCCTCTTTCCAAAATCCATGAATTTTTTAAGTTATAGGGGTAACTCCTTACTATGCCAGGAAAAGGATCTTATATCTTATATATTATTATATATAATAATAGAAAGTTTGACTATTTATCCAATTTATCTCATTCTTCTGTATAGTAATACACTACTTCAGTAAACTTCGCTTCATTTAGTTCAGTTTGAGTTTAGATTTATTCTGTAAAATAAAAAAAAAAGAATGAAATGAATTCTTAATAAGAATTAAGGAGTCTTTATTTTATGTCGCGTTACCGAGGACCTCGTTTCAAAAAAATACGCCGCCTGGGGGCTTTACCAGGACTTACTAATAAAAGGCCTAAAGCCGGGAGTGATCTTAGAAACCAATCGCGTTCGGGGAAAAAATCTCAATATCGTATTCGCCTAGAAGAAAAACAAAAATTGCGTTTTCATTATGGTCTTACAGAACGACAATTACTTAAATACGTTCATATCGCCGGAAAAGCCAAGGGGTCAACAGGTCAAGTTTTATTACAATTACTTGAAATGCGTTTAGATAACATCCTTTTTCGGTTGGGTATGGCTTCGACTATTCCCGCAGCCCGCCAATTAGTTAACCATAGACATATTTTAGTGAATGGGCGTATAGTAGATATACCAAGTTATCGCTGCAAACCCCGAGATATTATTATGGCGAAGGATGAACAAAAATCCAGAACTCTGATTCAAAATTCTCTCAACTCTTCCCCTCAGGCGGAAGTGCCAAACCATTTGACTCTTCACCCAGTCCAATATAAAGGACTGGTCAATCAAATAATAGATAGTAAATGGGTCGGTTTAAAAATAAATGAATTGCTAGTCGTAGAGTATTATTCTCGTCAAACTTAATTAAACCTAAACTCAAATAAAATAGCAGAGGTTCGGGCAATTTTATTCCCTTTTATCAAATTAAATTAACCTAAGGTTAAGTAAGCAAAATATGGGTTTGATTCCGATTTTATCTCATTTATGTATCATAGCCAGAGGGGCTATTTTCGTATTCTTTCCGGTATTCTTCTTAGTCGCGGCAATTGGGAATAGAGAATCTATATCAATGAAAGGTTTAACTGGTGGAATAA